GGTAGAAACCTCTGGTAAAATACCCACCACCTGTACCCGTAACTCAGCAGATAAAGTACATTACCTAGTCCGTTTTAGGGATTGGCGACTTGCCCATTCAGTGACTTTGGCACTGGACGCTCCAAAAATGGGTACTATCGGGTCGGGTGAATTAGAGAATAGACAGATGTCTGTTGGCCTTCCAGCCTTCCTTCTCCTATCAGGGCCTATCCGAAAGAGAATCCAGTACCTCTGGTCGTGAATAGGACGAACCGGCCCTCGTGGATATCTTTGCTTCGGAACAAAACAATTAGAATTAGGCTCGGTCAACTGGAATGCGTATTATCATATGGGAGATCTTCCAATTGAGAAGATCCATCGACCTGAGACGAAGAGAAAAGTCTATCTATTTTCTTTAGTTATTCAGTTAAACCAATGATTCGTTATTGGAGCAGATAGCAACAACCATTTCATCGGACATGCATATTTTTGATTTTCCGATGGATTGACATGGTTTCATTAATGGAAATTGTTTGATGTAGTGAGTAAATAGGCTCTGGTTGTTCGCCGTTCAAGAATTCTTGTTTAGACAGTTCATATCATCCATACATAGTGTTTTGATCTAAGATTTCCATTCTTCCATCTTTCAGCAGTAGCATATTGTTCCATGGAGCTAAGATCCAAAATATGGAATAATCAAGTCTTTCCACGACCCTACCACCCGGCCAATTCTGTTCCACTTAATCCTTTTTCATGGCCGCATATCTTTATGGCTAAGTAATAGGAAACCTTTCTCCTGTTACACGAATCAAAGGTTTCATTTCATCCGGGAAAAGCCATCTCTTTCTCAACAATGTCTTTGTCATTTGATCCAATAGCGTTCCGTTAGATAGGAACAGATTTGATAAATACCGATAACTCTCGGATAGGGTATTAGAACGGAAAGATCCATTAGATAATGAACTATTGGTTCTAAGCCATCTCTGGCGATGAATCAACAATTCGAAGTGCTTTTCTTGCGTATTCTTGATGAACCAGCGTTTATACATAGATGTAGGAGGATTTGTTTGGGAAGTAATAAGCCCCTTTGACATCTCTTCATCCGCAAAGAATTCTCGACGGGAAAAGACAGAGACAAAGGGCGGATCTTTGAATAGGAAAAACAATGGATCCGCAGGGTCCCAAATGAATTGGCTTATTCGAAAAAAGCCCCGTTCTTTGGAAGATCTATCTCGTGTCTGGTACTGCGTGGTTCCACTCTGCAAGAACTCCGAATCATTATCTTGAAGCTCACCCTCTTTATGATAAACGATCCGTTTGCCCCGAAATGACCCGGCCCAATAGGGAAATCCCAATTCAGTGGGCCTTTCGATACAATCAAATAGATTGCCACAAGGGCACCATATTCTAGGAGCCCAAACTATGTGATTGAATAAATCCTCCTCTATCTGTTGCGGGTCAAGGACTCCTTCCCCTTCCGCTTCTTCAAACTCCGATTCGTATTTTTCATATAGAAATCCCCGATCAACGATAGAACAAGATCCATTTCGCATCATATCTAACTGATTCCTTGGTTCGGACCGAAGAAGTAATGTCACTCGATTATTATCAAACTGGCTGCAATCTTTTTCTGTCCGTGAGGATCCCACCAGAGCACCTTCTACTTCTAATAGACCATGAACTAGATCAGAATCATTCTCAACGAAGCCATAAGAAGTGATCCCGTTTTTTTCATCGGGTCCGGGTGAAGACCAAAGATCTTGAGCGACCGATCCGGCGGAACAACTCAAAAGATAAAGAAGTATCGTTAATTTCTTCATGCTCGTTCCAAGTTCGAAGTACCATTTGTACAAATAAGAATCCCCTTCCTTACATGATTTCTTCTTGATATAGATAGATATAGGATCTATAGGGCAATTACTTAGAAGTATATTTTGTGCAACAGCCCTTCCTATCTGATAGAAAAGGATCTCATGATCCTGAACCGATCTTACCTGGGATCGCAAATCCCAAGTTTGTCTATGAAGAGCTAATCTAATTGTATTAGTTTCTATAATTGATTTCTTCTGTGTAATACTAATTGATAGGGCCTCATTGATAAGTGCTACAAGATCTCGTACATTGGAACCCATGGTTATGGACCCGAATCCATTAGTATGGAACATTTTCTTTTCCAAGTAAAATCCCCTAGTATATGAAAGAATGAAAAAGTGCTTTCGTTGTTGTGGAATAAGAAGCCTTCGTATCTTAATGCATGTATTTAATTTATTCGGAGCTATTAGAGCGGGATCCACTTTTTGGGGAATATGAGTCGAAGCAATAACAAGAATATTTCTAGTAGAACATCTTTCACAATCCCCGGAGAGATAGTTCTCTAATAGACCGAGGGATAAGTAATTCGACTCATTCACATACAGATCATGAATGTTTGGAATCCATATTATGCAAGGAGACATTGCTTTTGCTAATTCGAATTGAAGGGTGATATCAAATCGGTCTATTTTCGGCATCATCATATACA